GAAGTAGAAAAAGGAATAAATATAGTGATAGTTTGATTCTTCGTCGCCGTAGTAAATAGGAGAATATTGAAAATAGAATATGTTTCCTCATCTTTACAAAAAAAAAGGAGTAATTAGCTGTGACACGTTCACTAAAAAAAAATCCTTTTGTAGCTAATCATTTATTGATAAAAATTGCGAAGCTCAACACGAGGGCAGAAAAAGATACAATCGTAACTTGGTCCCGGGCATCTACCATTATACCCACAATGATCGGCCATACAATTGCTATTCATAATGGAAAGGAACATTTGCCTATTTATATAACAGATCGTATGGTAGGTCACAAATTGGGAGAATTTGCACCTACTCTGAATTTCCGGGGGCATGCGAGAAACGATAATAAATCTCGTCGTTAATATATTAATTAATAAAGTGGATATGGGTGCTCATCGTTTATTGGTGGGAGGTGAACCTTATGATAAAGAGTGACCCAGATGTAGAAGTATACGCTTTAGGTCAACATATACGTATGTCTGCTCATAAAGCGCGAAGAGTAATTGATCAGATTCGTGGGCGTCCCTACGAGGAAACACTTATGATACTAGAACTCATGCCTTATCGAGCGTGTTATCCCATTTTAAAATTAGTTTATTCTGCAGCAGCAAATGCTAGTCACAATATGGGATTCAACGAAACGGCTTTAATCATTAGTCAAGCCGAAGTTAATGAAGGTACTAGCATGAAAAAGTTAAAACCCCGAGCCCGAGGACGTAGTTATCCGATAAAAAGACCCACCTGTCATATAACTATTGTATTGAAAGATACATCTAAAGAGAAAAACTATTTCATATGGTTAAGAAAATATGGATGGGTATATAAAGATAAGTATAAAGATGTCAGAGAGAGGTATCTATATATGATGGATCATATGCTATATCGTAACAGAATGACGTGGGCTAATAGAGAAATGATATGGCCTTATAGAGATAGCGAGGTGCTATGGGACAAAAAATAAATCCACTCGGTTTCCGACTTGGTACAACCCAAAGTCATCATTCTGTTTGGTTTGCACAACCAAAAAGTTATTCCGAGGGTCTCCAGGAAGATCAAAAAATACAGGATTGTATCAAGAATTATGTACAAAAAAATAGGAAAATATCCTCGGGTGCCGAGGGAATTGCACGCATAAAGATTAAAAAAAGAATCGATCTGATCCAGGTCATAATATATATGGGATTCCCAAAATTGTTCATAGAGGGCAGCCCGCGAGGAATTGAAGAATTACAGAGCAATGCACAAAAAGAATTGAATTCTGTGAACCAAAAACTTAACATTGCTATCACAAGAGTTGAAAAACCGTATGGACAACCTAATATTCTTGCAGAATTTATAGCCGAACAATTAAAGAATAGAGTTTCGTTTCGAAAGGCAATGAAAAAAGCTATTGAATTAACTGAAAAAGCAGATACAAAGGGAATTCAAGTACAAATTGCAGGGCGTATCGACGGAAAGGAAATAGCACGTGTCGAATGGATCAGAGAAGGTAGGGTTCCCCTACAAACCATTCGAGCCAAAATTGATTATTGTTCCTATACAGTTCGAACTATCTATGGGGCATTAGGAATCAAAATTTGGATATTTGCAGACGAGGAATAATGGGCCTTTCGTTGTCTTTCTGTTCCATCCATCCGGCAATTGAATAAAAAATCACAAACTCGTTCATTTTTTTCCGTTCAATCAAAAAAATGATAATTTTTTCGAATTCTTAATTCTATAGGGTTGAATAACAATTCGATTGACTCCATCTCCATATAATTGCTATGCTTAGTGTGTGACTCGTTGGTTTTTTATTTAGAGTTAGGTTAGGATTAAAAAACAAAGGGCCATCCCCTAGTATGAACTAATAACTATATAACTAATAACCAGCTCATTGCTTCGTATTATCTGGATCCAAGGAACCAGTCGCTATATGATGTATTGATCATATTGTTGTAGCAACTGAAGCATTTTTTTTTACATAAAAGAAAAATCAATCTATAAGGTTGTGAAGCAAAAACAAAGGGATATGGATAAATGGAGGGGTGAGAGAAAGAAAGAAAAAGAATAGCAATGATATATGATTCCAATATGTATGGTCTATGAACTATCTTATAAAAGGCAATGTAATAAAGCATTAATGTATTCGTCCATAATTAATAATTAGATTCGATGAATATGAATACAATTTATACGAAAAATAAAAAAGAATAAAGAGCGCCGAGTCAATAAAGACTGAGAAGATTGATTCAGGAACAAATTTTATTAGGAGCTCCATTGCAGAGTTCGGGCCTAGTCATTAATCGAGAAGCGATGGGAACGACAGAACCTGTGACTGAGGAAGATTCCCTTGAAAACGAATCCTAATGATTCATTGGGTGGGATGGCGGAACGAGCCAAGAACCAATTCATTTATTCTGATAGGTCATGGAACGCCCCTACCTACGAATGAAAGGGATGTTGAAAGAGCAAATATTCGCCCGCGAAAGCCTTACTGGATTGCTAAGTTTTGGGCAATTCAATAAAAATAAATAAAATAAAGGTAAAAATAAATGAAGATTCATTAATTATAAAATGGAATTTATCATTTTATTTTATTCCTACGTGTACGTGACAGATTATATCTCAAAAAATTCCATGATTCATTATTCATTCAATTCAAAATATATACAATATTATTTAATCGTTTCATTCGCGAGGAGCTGGATGAGAAGAAACTCTCATGTCCAGTTCTGCAGTAGAGATGGCATTGAGAAACAACCATCAACTATAACCCCAAAAGAACCAGATTTCGTAAACAACATAGAGGAAGAATGAAGGGAATATCTTATCGAGGCAATCGAATTTGTTTCGGCGGATACGCCCTTCAGGCACTTGAACCCGCTTGGATCACATCTAGACAAATAGAAGCGGGGCGACGAGCCATGGCACGATATGCGCGTCGTGGTGGAAAAATATGGGTACGTATATTTCCAGACAAACCTGTTACAGTAAGGCCTACCGAAACACGTATGGGTTCGGGGAAAGGATCTCCCGAATATTGGGTATCCGTCGTTAAACCGGGTCGAATACTTTATGAAATGGGTGGAGTATCAGAAATTGTAGCCAGAGAAGCTATTTCTATAGCTGCGTCCAAAATGCCTATACGAACTCAATTCGTTATTGCGGGATAGGGATATGGAACGAAAGGAAAGGGGCCTTGTGATGAAAAAACCGCAGTTTTTTTATTTCTGGACAAACAATCTTTCTTCTTTTTTTCTTCGCCCTTTAGTTAGTTAGCATTGAAAGAAAAAAGAGAAAAATAATAAGAATGATATGATTCAACCTCAGACCTATTTAAATGTAGCGGACAACAGCGGGGCTAGAGAATTAATGTGTATTCGAATCATAGGAGCTAGTAATCGCCGATATGCTCATATTGGTGACGTTATTGTTGCTGTAATCAAAGAAGCAGTTCCCAATATGCCTCTACAAAGATCAGAAGTGATCAGAGCTGTAATTGTACGTACATGTAAAGAACTCAAACGTGACAATGGTATGATAATACAATATGATGACAATGCAGCAGTTGTCATTGATCAAGAAGGAAATCCCAAAGGAACTCGAGTTTTTGGTGCGATCGCTCGGGAATTGAGACAGTTGAATTTTACTAAAATAGTCTCATTAGCTCCTGAGGTATTATAAATAGATTCTAAATAAATACTAATAGATGAAAACATAATAAAACATAAAAAAAGGGAGGTTCATAGTAAGATATCTGAACTGAATTAGATTCCATTAATTAGTAGAATGCATTAGTAGATTGTTTCTCACGCATATACCTTTAATAATTCATGAAAAAAAAAGAGTAGAGCATGCTGATTATATAAAAACCCGGAGGCACCAGTTCATCATGGGTAGGGACACTATTGCCGAAATAATAACTTCTATACGAAATGCTGACATGGATAAAAAAGGAACGGTTCGAATAGCATCTACAAATATCACTGAAAACATTGTTAAAATACTTCTACGCGAAGGCTTTATCGAAAATGTGAGAAAACATCGAGTAAGCAAGAAATATTTCTTGGTTTCAACTCTGCGACATAGAAGGAATAGAAAAGGGCCATATAGAACTGTTTTAAAACGTATCAGCCGACCCGGCCTACGAATCTATTCCAACCATCAACGAATTCCTAGGATTTTAGGAGGAATGGGTATTGTAATTCTTTCGACTTCTCGAGGTATAATGACAGACCGAGAGGCTCGACTAGAAGGAATCGGGGGAGAAATTTTGTTATATATATGGTGATCTTTATGATCTACGAATTGCATCCGTAGGAAAACTTCCTATTTTTTTTTTGAAAAAAGAGGAAGGGTTGTCTAATATCACTCCTACTCCATGAGTTGATAATTAAAGGGGTTACCTGGAATGAAAGAACAAAAATGGATTCATGAAGGTTTAATTACTGAATCACTTTCCAATGGTATGTTTCGGGTTCGTAGTGACGTGACTTTTCAACATTCCTCTCGTTCGGATACAATCGGAGGTTCAAAATTTCAAGAGACTTATTTTCTTTTCTTCGAAGGAGTAGATTCAAAATTTAAATAAAATTAAGGAGAAACA